AAAAAGTCTTTGTAGGACCAAACGGAAAAATAGTAAGAAAAGGCATTTTTGTTACATGAGTATCCATTCGGTATGTTTTCTTCGAAAAAAAAGAAGTCCTTTCCCTTTCATTATTATTTATTTTTAATAAAGCAACTAAAGGAAAACTTTTTTTAATCGATTTTGGCTCTTCTTTACCCCATAGAGATATTGAATAGAAGGAATTTCCTTTTTTGCCACTGTAATTTTGAAAACGAACGTTTAAATGTCCTTCAAAAGTAAGTAAATAAACCCGAAACATATAAAATGCAGTTAATCCGGCTGTGAAAGAAGCAATTATTGCGAAAATCGGTGAATATAACCAACTATCATTAAGAATTTCATCTTTGGACCAAAAACAAGCAAGAGGTGGAATACCACAAAGAGAAAGTGTACCTAATAAAAAAGCAGTTTTTGTAATTGGCACGTGCTTTCTTAACCCGCCCATAAGAGCCATGTTCTGGCTTTTATCTGGAGCGTATCCAACAAGAGCTTCCATTGAATGAATAATTGATCCGGATCCTAAAAACAACAAGGCTTTCGAATAAGCATGAGTAATCAAATGAAATAAAGCGGCTCGATAGGACCCCATACCTAGAGCTAACATCATATAACCCAATTGAGACATTGTAGAATAGGCTAAACTTTTCTTAATATCTTTTTGAGCAAGAGCTAAAGTGGCTCCTAATAATACTGTTATTATACCTATAAAAGATATTAGATTCATTATGTATGGTATCGCTATGAAAAGTGGAAGAAGACGAGCTACAAGAAAAATTCCCGCTGCTACCATAGTAGCGGCGTGGATAAGAGCCGAAATAGGAGTAGGCCCCTCCATGGCATCAGGTAACCATACATGAAGGGGAAATTGTGCGGATTTAGCAACTGCGCCGCCAAATAATAGAAAGGCACACAAAGTAACAAATAAAAAGTTAACCTCGTTATTATAAATCAAGTTATTGAATATTTCGAACAAATCCCGAAATTCGAAACTGCCCGTTGTCCAATAAAGACCTAAGATTCCTAATAATAAACCAAAATCCCCTACACGATTAGTTACAAAGGCTTTTTGACAAGCACTTGCCGCACTAGGTCGTGTGAACCAAAACCCTATTAATAGATAAGAACACATCCCAACCAATTCCCAAAAAATATAAATTTGTATCAAATTCGAACTTGTAACTAATCCCAACATTGAAGTATTAAAAAAACTCATATAAGCAAAAAATCTCAAATATCCTTGATCATGAGACATATAATTGTCGCTATAAAAAAGAACCAGAATTCCAACTGTGGTGATTAATATTGACATAATAGAAGTAAGCGGATCAATAAAGTGTCCGAACTCGAAAGAAAAATCATTATTGATGGTCAAAGACCATATGTATTGATAGATAGAACTCCTATTTATTTGCTGAATAGATAGATCGACCGAAAAAATCATAACTATACTTAACAAAAAAATACTAGGAAAAGCCCAAATACGGCGAAGATTTTTTGTTGCCGTTGGAAAAAGTAGAAGTCCCACTCCTATTAACATAGGAACTGGAAGCGGAACGAAAGGTATGATCCAAGAATATTGATATGTATGTTCCATAAAAATAATAATTTTTTTATTCTTAATTAATTGTTTCTGATTCACCGGTTCTTATCTCTTTTAAAAGAGATTACTAAAGTATTAAAAAAGCAACTGAAACTAAAATGGAATTTTCTATTCGTAGTTAGTTTGAACCTTTCTCAACTACTTCAAAAATTTGCAAAGTGAAAAATAACGAATCCTTTTATACTAAGTAAGATTTTTGTAAGATTTTTAGGAAAACGTAGCAGCAAATTCCAATTTCCATTATTATTCCCTATTACAAAAATTTATGGACATATATCAAGACTAAAAAATTGGACAAAAAAAAGAAGTACTTTATTTTGATATCAATCATCGGATGTCCCATAACTTTGCCTAATAAAAAAAGAACTAGGTATTTTTGTTTGTTTATTCAGAATAATTAACGAGTTTAATTCGGGACTGATTGATTGTGTTCTATTCTAATAAATGGTATTTAATAACCAATTACTAGAATTACTAGAAAAGAAAAAAGAAAAAGATTCAAATTTTTTATTAGGTAGGTAAGGGTTCTTAAGCTTGTTCGATATGTATTTTTTATGTACAAATGTAACATCCCAAAAAGAGAGAGAGATAGAAAGGTATCACAAATAACTCCGAAATACAAATTATTTTGCCTCAGATATTGTATGGAATAGGAATTGAAAAAAAAAAAAAATGATTTGTTTTAAACAATAGATGTCTTTCACATCCAATTTTTGTAATGAATAACTTTTTATTTTTTGAATGGCAGTTCCAAAAAAACGTAGTTCTATATTAAAAAAACGTATTCGTAAAAATATTTGGAAAAAAGGGGGATATTGGGCAGCGCGGAAAGCTTTTTCGTTAGCGAAATCCCTTTCGACCGGGAATTCAAAAAGTTTTTTGTACGACAAATAATTAATAAAACGTTGGAATAATTGGAATCCGCATCCACCTGACTCCAAAAACGAGCCAATTTAGTTTCGAATTTAGATTCCGTTTTTTAATATAGAATAGAAAAATAGAAGTAAAAAAAATAGAAATAGAAAAAGTAAGTAATAAATAATGATTTCCATTCCCTACTGTTTTGAACCAATGGATTTGGCTACTGAATCGGTACTTTTTTTTTATTTGAAAAAAAAAAAAAGAATAAAAAATTGAGAGTTTTGCCTTTATTTGTATTTGAATATGCTTTTCATTCCCGGGATGGGGATTCTTAATTTCCCCATCACCCACCCACTTATAAATAAGACAATAATAAAGGTTTTGTTTTGTCTTTTCTTTTTTTTTTTATATTTCTCCTTTTCTATTTCAATTTATGCTATTCTATAGCATAAATTGAAATCTTTAGACAAAAGCAATGAGTTGTTGAAACTCATTTTGAATTATACTTTTTTTTTAACTTTCTGAATCATCACTCCAAGTGAGAATGAGAAAAGCGTCTTTCGCCATTTCGGCGTATTTCTAATTTCTATACGAATAGTATGCAATTTATAAGTAATAAAAGAATCCTATGTTTGAAAGGGAGGATCAATCTAAAAATATCGATTTTTAGAATTCGGATTTAGAAATCAATTTTTGAAGTAGGACAATAGAAATCGAAATTCTTTTATATAATATGTATAGCTCGATACCTAATTGGTTTGATAAACCCTAAGACAAATTCATACTGAAAAAAAACCTAACGATTATCACAAGACAAAAGTTATGCAAATTAAATCAAATTTTTTGAATTATTGGATATTATGCTTAAATTGTGATCGTGATCCATAAAAAAGAAAAAGAATATGTTATTGTTAAGTTAAATAAAACTGAAACCTTAAATAACTAAATAAAACGATAAAAAAGAGACTGTTTCAATCTCTATTGAAACAAGTTTTTATTCATCAATTGAATGCTTCCTAAAAACCAAAAGTATTTCATTGAAACTTTCTCTTTCACTTTCCATCTCGACGATTAAATAAAAATAAGTTATTATTATTTCTAGCAAGCCGCTATGGTGAAATCGGTAGACACGCTGCTCTTAGGAAGCAGTGCTAGAGCATCTCGGTTCGAATCCGAGTGGCGGCATAACATCTTCTAAAAGATATATAAAAGCCCTATAATGAATTGAATTTCCGATTTCCATTCCGTATACTCGAGAGACTTTCACTTTTTGCTTTTAATTTCATTTTTTATTTATGATATTTTCAACTTTAGAACATATATTAACTCATATATCATTTTCGGTCATTTCAATTGGAATTACAATCCATTTAATAACCTTATTAGTCGATGAAATCGTAGGACTATATGATTCACCAGAAAAGGGGATGATAGCTACCCTTTTCTGTCTAACAGGATTATTAGTAATTCGTTGGATTTATTCGGGGCATTTCCCATTAAGTGATTTATATGAATCATTAATCTTTCTGTCATGGAGTTTCTCCATTATTCATAGGATTTTAAAACATAAAAATCATTTAAGCGCAATAACCGCGCCAAGTGCTATTTTTACCCAAGGCTTTGCAACTTCGTGTTTGTTAACCAAAATGCATCAATCCGAAATATTAGTGCCCGCTCTACAAGTTCAGTGGTTAATGATGCACGTAAGTATGATGGTATTCGGCTATGCAGCTCTTTTATGCGGATCATTATTATCCACAGCTCTTCTAGTCATTACATTTCGAAAAGTGATAAGGATTTTTGGTAAAAGCAATAAATTATTAAATGGAACTGTAACTGAGTCATTTTCCTTCGGTGAAATACAATACATGAATGCAAAAACCAATGTTTTACTAAATACTTATTTTTTTTCTGCTAGAAATTATTACAGGTATCAATTGATTCAACAATTGGATCATTGGAGTTATCATATTATTAGTCTAGGATTTATCTTTTTAACCATAGGTATTCTTTCAGGCGCAGTATGGGCTAATGAGGCATGGGGATCATATTGGAATTGGGATCCAAAGGAAACTTGGGCATTTATTACTTGGACTATATTCGGGATTTATTTCCATACTCGAACAAATAAAAAATCGGAAGGTTTTAATTCCGCAATTGTGGCTTCTATGGGCTTTGTTATAATTTGGATATGTTATTTCGGGGTCAATCTATTAGGAATAGGGTTACATAGTTATGGTTCATTTAATTAACAATTCACATCTAATTGAATTGCAAATTGAAGAAAAGAAAGGGCCTGATGAAGACAAACATAGGATGGCGCATATATATAAACGAAACTGAGTGGAAACCGCCGAGAACCTTTTGAATCAAGTAGTGGAGTGATTCAAAAGGTTCTCACAAACCCAAAAGGGGTTTGGTTACAATTCAAATTTATTTTTTCTTTTTTTATTCATGAAAATTCTCTATAAAAAAATTAGATAGAATAGCTTCGACCTTGTCCACTGATAGTGACAGAACGAAATCCGGATAAATACCAATACCAAGTACGGGTAGAAGAATAGAGATCAAAACAAATAATTCCCGTGGTCCAGAATCAAAAAAATAAGAGTTTACGCCATTAAATAGCTTGTACCCATAAAACATTTGCCGTAACATAGATAATGAATAAATAGGAGTTAATATCATTCCAATTGCCATTACAAAAGTAATCAGTATTTTTGCTATTAAAAAATATTTTTGGCTAGTAATTATTCCAAAAAATACTATCAATTCCGCAACAAAACCACTCATGCCCGGTAATGCAAGGGAAGCCATTGATAAGATACTAAATAGCGTGAATATCTTTGGAATTGGTATAGCCAGTCCGCCCATTTCGTCGAGATAACCATGACGTATTCTATCATAACTCGTTCCTGCTAAGAAAAAAAGTGCAGCGCTAATAAACCCATGAGAAATTATTTGTAAAATGGCTCCGCTGAGTCCTGTATCAGTTATCGAGCCAATTCCTATAATTATGAAACCCATATGAGATACAGAGGAATAGGCGATTCTTTTTTTTAAATTGCGTTGGCCAGGAGATGTTAAAGCTGCATAAATTATTTGCATTGTACCTACTATGATTAACCAGGGAGAAAATAGAGAATGAGCGTGCGGTAATAGTTCCATATTGATCCGAACCAAGCCATATGCTCCCATTTTTAATAAGATTCCGGCCAGAAGCATACAAGTACTGTAATGGGCCTCCCCATGGGTGTCCGGTAACCATGTATGTAAGGGTATAATCGGTGATTTGACAGCAAAAGCAATAAGAAATCCAATATAGAATAGTATTTCCAGTGCCACGGGATACGATCGATTAGCTAATATTTCCAAATTTAATGTTGGTTCATTGGAACCATATAAACCGATACCCAAAACTCCTATTAATAGAAAAACGGAACCTCCTGCAGTGTACAAAATAAACTTTGTAGCTGAATAAAGACGTTTCTTTCCACCCCATGCTGATAGAAGTAGATAAACAGGAATTAATTCTAATTCCCACATGATGAAAAAAAGTAAAAGGTCACGAGAAGCAAATGATCCTATTTGACCGCTATACATTGCTAACATCAGGAAATAGAATAATCGGGAATTCCGAGTAACTGGCCAAGCCGCTAACGTAGCTAAAGTGGTGATAAATCCCGTCAATAAAATGGGTCCTAGGGAAAGTCCATCTATTCCCAATCTCCAGTAAAAACCAAAAAAATCGATCCATTTATAATCCTCTGCGAGTTGTATTAATGGATCGTCCAATTCAAAATGATAACAGAAGGCATAGGTCGTTAGAAGGAGTTCTAGCACGCATATATATATAGTATACCCCCTAGTCACCTTATTTCCTCTATGAGGGAGAAAGAAAATGAAAAAACCCGTGGCTATCGGAAAAACTACAATTATTGTTAACCAAGGAAAAAAGTTCGTGGTAAAGGCAAGATACACTCGAACCAGACAAAACCGTGCTCGAAAAATAGAATATATATTCTTAATTTTTTTTTATTTTTCGAGTACGGGTTTTTGTCGGTAATCAGTAAGTAAAAAAAATGTATTCAAAATAGATTCAAGTGGGGTTTTGGGGAACGTATCAATATCAATAAGCTAGACCCATGCTTCGAGTTGTTTCATGCCATAAATAAACTCGAACACTCAAGAAATCCGTTGGACAGGCGGATTCACATCTCTTACAACCAACACAATCCTCCGTTCTTGGAGCAGAAGCAATTTGTTTAGCTTTACATCCGTCCCAAGGTATCATTTCTAATACATCCGTGGGACATGCTCGGACACATTGAGTACACCCTATACATGTATCATAAATCTTTACTGAATGTGACATTGAATCTATCTATTTCTGAATTCATAAATTTTCGATCTAGTAATTTTGGAAATGAATCATATATTGAAACACCAGATCAATCAACGATTTACCAGAATTTTGGAATCAATCCATTTCTGGATCAACTGATAAGAGGGAACAAAGATACTTTGATTTTTTACGTTTTCGCCGATATGATCGAGGTTAGGACGTATTATAGATGCTAATTTGAATTTATGAATATTCTGATTTTGAAATACTATTTTATTTATTCAACAAAGTCGATTGATTGATACGAATCGATTTTCTGTTACGATAAATTGACGAAACAATAGCTGATCCGATAGCTGCTTCAGCGGCTGCAATAGCTATAACAAAAATTGAGAAAATATCTCCTTTTAATTGCCTACTATCAAAAAAATCGGAAAATGTTACAAAATTTATATTAACCGCATTTAATATAAGTTCAAGACACATCAGGGCCCGGACAATATTTTGGCTCGTGATCAATCCATAGATACCAATAGAAAATAAATAAGCACTCAAAATAAGTACATGCTCGAGCATCATTGACCAACTCCGTACCAATTTCGATTCATTTCAATATGAACAATAAGTCAAGTGATTTGATTACTTATAATCTAACAAGTATAGAACAAAAGAATATATTGCTAATAGATCAAATCAATAAACTTCTATTTGATTTATACATGAAACAGTATTCAAATCGAATTGAAGGCAAATAGATGTGATAACACAGAAAAGTCGAATTTGGATTGCTGTTGCTAGTTATAAAGATTTTTTACTGACGAGCTACGGCAATTGCACCTATCAAAGCAACTAAAAGAATGATCGAAATGAGTTCAAATGGAAGAAAAAAGTCGGTTGATAAATGAATTCCAATTTGCTGACTGTTACTTATCAAATCTTGCTCTATAATCTGGTTGGATCGTGTAGTCCAAATAATCCCGTACCACGACGTATCTAGAATAGTAGTGAGTAAGGACAAAAAAATACTTGTACAAACCAGAGAAGTAACTCCATTCCCAATAGTCCAAAAATTCAAATGAAAATCGTTGGAATAGTCTGAACCATTCATGAACATTACAGCAAATATGATTAAAACATTTACAGCTCCTACATAAATAAGGAGCTGTGCAGCAGCTACAAAAGGCGAATTTGATAGAATATAGAATAAGGATATACAAATAAGAACGAATCCCAATGAAAAGGCAGAATAAATCGGGTTGGTAAGTAATACCACTCCCAGACCTCCTAATATAAGACCCGATCCTAGAAAAACTAAAAGAAAATCATGTATTGGTCCAGCCAAATCCATTATATTAAAATAAGAGATAAATAAATCGAAATGTTTTTTCATGACCTTATTGAACCGACCAGGCAATTTTTTTTTATGAGGCATTCCCGATTGAATTCAATTCAAATCTAATAGGTGTGAATTGATGTGGGTACAGTTATTGGATCAATTTAGTTCTTTTCTTTATTGGAAATGGCAGTTGGAAATTGAAAGTCTATATTTCGAAAAAATTGTGGATATATTAACAGACTTTCAATACAAATTAATTTGTACTTCTCATAATCCAATCTATAGTTGGGATTTGTACCAAACAAAGAGAAAGACCTTATTCCTTTATACCAACACGGAACCCTAGTAATTTCCAATAATAAAGAGATTTACCCGTTTTTTCTTTGAGACGAATTCAAAACTGTTCGAATTGTAAAATCGTCAATTACTGACATTGGTAAACGACCTAAAGCAATTTGATTGTAATTCAATTCGTGACGGTCGTAAGTAGCAAGTTCATATTCTTCAGTCATTGATAAACAATTTGTTGGACAATACTCAACGCAGTTACCACAAAAAATACAAATTCCGAAATCAATACTGTAATTAAGCAATCGTTTCTTTCGAATATCAGTTTCCAATTTCCAATCAACAACAGGCAGATCTATAGGACATACACGAACACATACTTCACAAGCAATACATTTATCAAATTCAAAATGGATTCGACCGCGGAAACGCTCCGATGTTATTAATTTTTCATAAGGATATTGAATAGTTACAGGGAAACGATTTGCTTGGGATAAGGTAATCATGAAACTTTGACCAATGTACCTTGCAGCTCGTACTGTTTGTTGACCATAATTCATGAACCCAGTTACCATAGGGAGCATATCGGGAATATCTATGAATAAATTTTTTCTTTCTCTTGTTTGAGGTAAGCCGTGAATATAGTATCCCTTTTTTTGTCTACAGTGAAAGGAGTTGGGAAGAGGTTGTTAATAATAGATTACCGAGAGAAATAGGTAAAAGAAATTTCCAGCCAAGATTTAATAATTGGTCCATTCTTAGTCTAGGTAAAGTCCATCTTGTTGTGATAGAAATGAACAAGAACAAATAAGTTTTAGCTAATGTAATAAAGATACCAATTGTCGTTCCAAAGATTCCATCCGCTTTATTTATTTCAAATAACTCAGGAACAAATATGTACGGAAGTGAAAGATTCCAACCGCCCAAGTAAAGAACTGTTACAAATAATGAGGAAACTAATAAATTTAGATAGGAAGCAACGTAAAATAAACCAAATTTGATCCCCGAATATTCGGTTTGATAGCCTGCTACTAATTCTTCTTCTGCTTCTGGTAAATCAAAAGGTAATCTTTCGCATTCTGCTAGGGAAGAAATTAGAAAAACGATAAACCCTATAGGTTGACGCCACAAATTCCACCCCCAAAAACCATATTTTGATTGCGCCCCGACTATATCAACTGTACTTGAACTATTAGATAATCATAGTCGGTGATAACATTACTGTTCCCATCGCTATTACAAAACCGTACATGAGATTTTCACCTCATACGGCTCCTCAGGGCCACAAATAAATGTAAGGACCGGGCAAGTATTCGTTATCTTGATATGGTTATAGCATAGATAGACTCGTGGAAGGTCCCCAATTATACCAATGGAATTCTGTCTGCTATAAGAATAAATCAAAAAGCATTTCTGAATCGATCTCATCCTTCAACTTTTTTGGGGTGAGTAATAACTTAATAAATCCTTCAATAAAATACTCTTTGTAGAAATATCTATTGATATTTCGAGCCATCATTTTTTTTTGATTACGAAAAAAAATTAGACATTACATTAGTTCATGAATCATGACACAATTTTTCTTTCTATGAAGATAGGAAAGAAATAAGAAAAAAATAGCTTTTCTTTTTATTGTAATTTTTTTTTTTTTTTCTATGTTTTTTTGTTCCTCTTCTTCTTTCTGAGAAAAAGGGGGCCTCAAAAAAGTAAAGGATTATTTCGTTCCCGATAGTAATTTCTTTAATTGGGGGATAGGAGCATACTCTGAATCGGAATTGTGGGGAGTACTGCCTGATCATTTCTACCAACTTAAAGCCCCAATTAGTATTCTTTTTATGTTATGCAGACGTATCTTTTTCGTTAATTTACATAATCTCCATTACTAATTCTTTGTGTGTATTTTAGTGTTCCTTATTATCCACCCATTTTTTTTTCAATCCCCCGTTCGTTAATATATGTATTGTAATACATTCAAACATATAGTGAAAACTCCATACGGTTGACTTTTGAGCCCGCTTCAAGCTAGGATGACCAATCAACTAATCTTGGGGTAAAGGGCATCTTCCACTTTTTTTTACTTTCACTTAACTCTTGTACATAGGAAATGAGACTCAATCTGCTTTTACTGCGAATTTAGAAGTTGTTTTCTTTCACTCATATATAACTATCTAATTTTTTTATTAACCTAAAGAATAAATAAATGGATAAAAAAAAATGCGGATATCCATTAAATTTCTTTTTTTTTTCTAGAAGGAAAAGAAAAGCTTATATTTTAGCGAATCGCACGTAGAGATATTGATAAAACACATAAAGTTAATGGTATTTCATAACTAATCGATTGAGCAGCAGCTCGCAGACCACCTAAAAACGAATATTTATTATTTGATCCATATCCTGACATAAGAAGTCCAATAGGAGCAATACTTGAAACGGCAATCCATAAAAAAATACCAATATTGAGATCAGCTAAAACAAGGTGATAACTAAAAGGAATTACTGAATAACTTAGTAGAATTGATATGACTGCTATAGATGGTCCAATACTGAAGAAACGAGTATTTCCTCTAGCTGGAAGAAGATTCTCTTTGAAAAGTAGTTTTGTTCCATCTGCTAAAGCTTGAAGAATTCCGAAAGGGCTGGCGTATTCAGGGCCAATACGTTGTTGTATTCCTGCAGATATTTCTCTTTCTAACCACACAATTACTAGTACACCTATTGTGATTCCTAATACAAGAGTCAAAATAGGGGCAAACACCCGTATGGTCCCATAGAGCTCTTTTAAGGATTCCAATCGGGAAAAAGAATTAATATCTTGTACTTCTGTTGTATCGACTATCATTTCAACGATCAACTTCTCCCATAATGATATCTATACTACCTAGTATCGTCATAATATCCGCCAATTTCATTCTTTTAACTAACTGAGGAAGAATTTGCAAATTGATAAAACCCGGTGGGCGAATTTTCCATCGCCAAGGAAAACTACTTTGATCTCCTATCAGAAAAATTCCCAATTCTCCTTTTGGGGCTTCGACTCTCACATAAAGTTCTTGTTTCGGTAATTCAAAAGTAGGAGAAGGTTTTTTACTAATGAATCGATCTTCAAAATCATTCCATTCTGGATCGCTTTCTCTAGCAAAGCATCGGATTTCTAAATTCTCATAGGGCCCCCCCGGAATTCCTTCCAAAGCCTGTTGAATAATTTTTACGGATTCTGTCATTTCACCGATTCGGACTAAATAACGAGCTAATGAATCTCCTTCTTTTTGCCACTGGACTTCCCAATCAAATTCGTCGTAACACTCATAATGATCCACTTTACGAAGATCCCATTCTATTCCAGACGCTCGTAGCATTGGTCCTGATAAACCCCAATTTATTGCTTCTTCTCCACCAAAAATGCCTACTCCTTCAACTCGTTCTAAAAAGACAGGGTTTCGCGTAATAAGTTTTTGATATTCAACAACCCCCGTTAAAAAATAATCACAGAAATCCAAACATTTCTCTATCCAGCCATGGGGTAAATCGGCCGCTATCCCTCCGATACGAAAATAATTATGCATCATTCTCATACCGGTGGCAGCTTCGAATAGGTCATATACTAATTCTCTTTCTCTGAAAATATAGAAGAAGGGAGTCTGTGCACCGATATCTGCCATAAAAGGGCCGAGCCATAACAGATGAGAGGCTATACGACTCAACTCCAACATAATTACTCTGATATAGCTGGCCCTTTTAGGTACTTGAATATTTCCCAACTGTTCTGGTCCATTTACAGTTATTGCTTCTGTGAACATAGTAGCTAAATAATCCCAACGTGTTACATAAGGCAGATATTGTATAATTGTTCGGTTTTCCGCAATTTTTTCCATCCCTCTGTGTAAATAACCCAATATCGGTTCACAGTCAATAACATCTTCGCCATCGAGAGTAACGATGAGACGAAGAACACCGTGCATTGATGGGTGGTGAGGTCCCATATTTACTCTCATAAGGTCTTTTCCTGTAGCTAGTATACTCATAGGTTTTTCCTCGATTCATTCTTACATGAATTGTTGAAAACAAAAAGAAGTTATCAAGATTCAAAATCTAATAAATCAAATAATTCAAAATTCTTTTTTCAAATTAACGATTTTTTGACTCCCGGATATTCAACTGACTAATTAATTCTTTATAACGTACTCTATTTTTCTTTGACAAATAAGAAAGTAGCCGTTGGCGTTTTTCCAGAACTTTCCGTAAACCCCTCTGAGATAAATAGTCTTTTCTGTGCAATTCCAAATGGGAAGTAAGTCTTTGTATCTTATTAGTGAAACTTAATACTTGAAATTCAACAGACCCGCTGTTTTCTTTTTTTTTTTCTTGAAAAGTAACTGAGATGAATGAATTTTTTACCATAAAACGAAACCCTCTTTTCCCTTTCTTTTAATATGAAATTTACTGATCAGTAATAATAATGTTAGTCATTTGAATTGAATATACACAATCATCTTAAAACCGTTATGAACTTCCGATAAAATCAATCAACAATCAATCCCATTTTCGATTTGATTAGGGATAAAAAAGGATGGTATATTTCTTCAAAAGAGAAAAAGCGAGACCTAAAAAAAAATTCTGTTAATTCATTTATAGATCTAACCAATCCGTATGTCCTTAAAGTGGTATCCTGTATCATAATGGAATGTAAGACAAGGCATGCGTCCATCTCTTTGTTTTCATATACCAGGTATGGTACGCGATCGATAAGAAAAACGTACTAGTAACAAATTTGCAATCGTGGATACATATGTATCCTTATCATACTGAAACGACTGCCATTATTGGTATTAAACCAATAGCGATTCATACAAACTAAATCTTCTAATCGATAATTGGGCCAAAGAAAGAACTTTAATTTAATTAGTTTCTTTTTCGCTCTAGCAAGATCTTTGCTTTTATCCAAAACGTGACTCCCTTTTTTTACGTTATTACAAAATACAGAATTTCTCTGAATACCATTCTGATTCTTCCAATTGAAACAAATCAGAGTTCTCAATTCTCTACGACGGTTGGGGAATAAAATATTTTCAGGAACAAGCAAATCATAATTCTTTTTGTCTCTATTTCCAGTCATTCTTTGATGTCTTGCAATGGATTCATAATTGTTTTTTTTATGAACATTGCTTTTTTCTCGGTATCTTTTAGTAATTTGGCGCTTATTCTTATGAACCAATGAAATACCTACGATTTGATATATAAAAAACTGTCCATCGTTTTTTACAGACAGACGAAGCGGTTCGATAATAAATATTCCCCCTTTCACCAATTCTGTAAGAGTGAAATCCTTATGAATCATCAAAATATCCAGACCCATTTCTCCCCCTTGAATAGAGGATATAGCAATTTCTCTTGGATTTATCAGTCGAAGCAGGAGACAATAGATCTTGATATTATTTATTATTCTTTGATTTAAAAAAGAATCCCATCTCAACTGAAAATGCAAATACTTTTTTAGGAAGAAATAAAGTTCTGCTTCTGTGTTGTTCTTGTATTGTTTTTTCGTTCTACGTTTTTTGATGTCTGATCCCGAAGAATTTGCTTCAACATCTTTTTCTTGGTTTGAGAGAACTGACCCAAGACTTACTTGGTTTTGTGCATCTGATCGAGGATTCCCTCGGTCTGGGGGTTCTTTTTCTTCTTTACTTCTATTGTATAATTCAAGAGAGTTTTTTTGATTCGATGATATAAAAAGATCTTCCTTTTTCTTTCGAGTTATTTTTTTATTCCCATTTTCATTTCCCTTAAAACTGACAAGAAGTAATTTGATTGGTATGATCCACGGTTTTTTTTTATATGCATTAAAAAATAGCACTAATTCTCGGAAGAACCAAAGCTCCAGATTTGATATAGGACAACTTAGTATTGCTTCATTCATTCCCATCCAATCAAAAAAGAACTTTTTTTGATTGGATGGTTTAATTTCTTCATCTTCATGAATTGTAAGATAAAAAAGAACTTTCTTATTAATTTCATCAATTATTTGATACTTATCAGCCCCAATCTTAGTATTTTGATTCCTGTTGGTACCAATATCAACCCAGACTTCAATATCAACCTTATTTCTAAGACAAAAATCGAGAATTCTCCAATCAAAAAATTTTCTATCCGAAAATTTATCCATATCCATAATATCATCTTCTTCTAGATAATTATTAATAGGGATACCTCCCAACATATCAAATAATTTGCCTTCCCTTATGTTGGGATTAGAAAAGATTTCTTCTTTATTATTTACTTGGAATAATGATTTATGAATATACGAGTCTTTCTTATCTTCATAATTAATAGATTTATATGATAAAAGATCATATCTATAGTGTTTTTTAAAATTATCTTTTTGATTCTGTAATGGATTCGCTTCAAAAAAGTTTTGTTTGTCGGAATGAGTTAATCTATTTTTTTCATATGAATCCTTTTTGTTTAAATCTTTCTTTTGAGCCATACTGTGTTGATTGGCTCTATTTCGCCATTTTTGTGGTACTAATATAGGCCATCTTATCCGAGATAAATCAGATTGATATTGATAATGACCCTTTAACCAGTTTTTCCATTGATTCATTTCAAAATTCAAAAAAGATTCATGTCTTAATTCGTAATGAAATATTCCTTGTTTTTTAAAATAATCTTTTATTTCCTTCTTAAGAAAAAGGGATGTTCCGTCATATTGAAAGACAAATCTTAAATTATAAAAGTGAATAGGTTGGGTTTGTGATAATTTGTAAAATACATATGCTTGTGATTGTGAGAAAAAAGAGAAATCATAAGAAATCTTTGAATTCTTATTACTAACCTTAGAAAGTGATTTTTTTATAGTCGAAATAAAGTGAATTCCATTTTTACTTGTTTTATTAATTCTTTCCTGATTTGTTTCATTATTGTGGATATTTTTCTCAATAATTTTGATTTTTTTTGGTGATTCAAAAAAAAAAATTGCATTGATTCTTGGAATATTGACAATAGCTAGAAAAATTTTTATGTATATCCTTTCAATGAAAAATTTTATAAAAAAATATGATTTACCAATTAATCGAGTATTTCTTTTTTTTAATATTTGCCAAATCTTTTTGGACGCTCCGAATATTTTAGGACGATAACTTGTTTTGTTCGAACTAATATTTATTTCGTAAGTTAGCAGTCTTTTTTTCTTTTCTTTTGTAATTTTTTCTATTTTCTTTTTTATTATGTTTGTTCGATTAGTCAGATCTTTTATTTTTTTTTCGGGCAGTGCTAAATTTGTCCAATCCATAGATCGAATTTGAATGGACGATTCGTGAATCATCTGATTACTCATTATCAAATCTTTTTTATCTTCACCCAATTCATCTATTTCTCGCAATCTAAATACTGGAATTTGGTTTGTTTTTGAAAGTTCTTTTACTCTTCCTTGTACTTTTAGTAATAGAATTCTTTTGATGACCCATCTTTTTGTTTCTTTTGCGATTTGTTGAAAAATTTTTGTTCTTTCTTTTAAAACTCTTAAAGACTTTGTTTTCAATTGTCTAATTTTTTTTTTTAGTTCTTTGAAAATGGGTTTAAAAAACGAAGGTCTTTTTCGGGGAGGACCAAAAGGCAATTCCGCTTCCATTCCCCAAACTGTTAAAAAACAAAAATCGTTGTTTTTTTGCCCCCCTTTTTTTTTCATTGCATCTTTATGAGGGAATTGTAGCTTAGATTTGTGCCAGGGTTTCAGGCAAAAAGGAAATAGGATCTTTATCTGAATACCCTCTGTTAACCAGTTTTTCGGAAATTCTCGTTCGGATAATTGAACACCGTTATGGGTGCATTTTACATACATTTCCCTATTCCAATCCTTTAAATCCTCGGACCATTCGGGAATTTGAAATAAGAGCATGCGAGCAATATTTTTAGCTATTATCAGTGAAGGTAATATAATATATTTTCTAAGAATCGATTGAGTTAATAATACAAAACTTCTGAGTACTTGAGCAAAAAAAAATGTATTCCAGATTTCTGCTATGGGTATCTCTGTTTTTTCTTTTCTTTTGTATTTTTCTCTTTTGTCCTCCTCTTGGTTATCGATTTTTTTTTGCTTTTCAATTTTAGAATCAGAAAGTTTTTGGTCTTTTTGTTTCCACATCCAATTTTTAAAAATTACTTTCATCAGTTCGGAAATATCAAAAGAAAAAAAAAAAAGTTTGTCTAGCCTGTCCAAAAAAAGCGGGGAATGCACATTTGCTTGAAACAGTTCCCAAGTAATAGTTTTACGTCTTTGTGCGCGCATAGAGCCTTTGATTAGACCTCGACGAAAATCCGATTGTTGTGAATAATGGGTCAAATTCACTTTCTTTGCTTGCTTAGGACTCTTAGTATATTTGGTATTAATATACGTGGAGGTATTTGGCTTTGGCTGGTTATCAGTAAAAATAACTACATGTTTGAACTTTCTTGAACGAATTGCCCCTGCTACAGTTTCGCCCCTGTTTTTCTTTTTTTGTCCTAAATCGGTAATTGAGTTGTATGACCAGCGAGGAACTTTTTTACTAATTTCTTTTATTCCAATAGAGTTTTTTCTAATTCTTTGGTCGTTGGGATCCGTTATAACTACATCGAATAAAATTTTTAAAATTAGTATTTGATCTTCTGAATCAATTTTTTCTTGTGTTTGTTCTGGAAATAAAGAACGTACTTTTTTTGTTGAAAATAATTTTATACGAAACCTATCTAGTGTCTGCTCAAATTCGGGATAATTCTTAATAAGAAGAAGACCGTGAATTTTATTTATCCAAAACGTACTGATGTTCTTTTGGCTAGAAGTTTCATTTAGCGTTAGGGGTGAAAAAAAAAAATCGATTCTTCCACGATAAGGTCCATGCAAAAAAGGATCGTATTTTTTAGGTAAGTATTCTTGTTTAGTCTTATCATTACACAATTGAGTCCTTTTTTCAAGTCCATTCAGAGTACTAGATCCTTTATCTAAAACTTCGATTCTATTCCTTAACTCCTTGTTTAAGTTATTTTTTTTTTCATTGGTGTAACTCCAATTATTATA